AACCCGTACTCAAAAAAAATCATATTCATAAATATTTTCTATTTTGGGCACGGGTTTTTTTGTCCAAGTTTAGCTTTATCTTGTCTTTACCACGAATTATTTTCCTTGGTTAACCATAATTGTAGTTTTACCAATAGTGGCAGGTTCTTTTATTTTCTTTCTTCCTCATAGAGGAAATAAGGTAATTAGAGGATATACTATATGTATAGCGTGCTTGGAGCTCCTTTTAACGACCTATACATTCTCTTATCATTTCCAATTGGACGATCCATTAACTCAACTAGCGGAGGATTATAAATGGATCAATTTTTTTGATTTTTACTGGAGATTGGGAATAGATGGACTTTCTATAGGACCTATTTTACTGACAGGATTTGTCACAACTTTAGCTACTTTAGCGGCTTGGCCAGTTACTCGGGATTCCCGATTATTCCATTTCCTGATGTTAGCAATGTACAGCGGTCAAATAGGATCATTTTCTTCTCGAGACCTTTTACTTTTTTTCATCATGTGGGAATTAGAATTAATTCCCGTTTATCTACTTCTATCTATGTGGGGGGGGAAGAAACGTCTGTATTCAGCTACAAAGTTTATTTTGTACACTGCGGTAGGTTCGATTTTTCTATTAATAGGAGTTCTGGGTATCGGTTTATATGGTTCCAATGAACCAACATTAAATTTTGAAACATTATCTAATCAATCGTATCCTGTGGCACTGGAAATAATATTCTATATTGGATTTCTTATTGCTTTTGCTGTCAAATCACCGATTATACCCTTACATACATGGTTACCAGATACCCATGGGGAGGCACATTATAGTACTTGTATGCTTCTAGCCGGAATCTTATTAAAAATGGGAGCGTATGGGTTGGTTCGGATCAATATGGAATTATTACCCCACGCTCATTCTCTATTTTCTCCCTGGTTGATTATTCTAGGCGCAATACAAATAATCTATGCAGCTTCAACATCTCCTGGGCAACGTAATTTAAAAAAAAGAATAGCTTATTCGTCTGTATCTCATATGGGTTTCATAATTATCGGAATTGGTTCTATAAGCGATACAGGACTCAATGGAGCCCTTTTACAAATAATCTCTCATGGATTTATTGGCGCTGCTCTTTTTTTCTTAGCAGGAACGAGTTATGATAGAATACGTCTTGTTTATTTCAACGAAATGGGTGGAATGGCTATTCCCCTCCCAAAAATATTCACGATGCTCAGTATCTTATCGATGGCTTCCCTTGCACTACCGGGCATGAGTGGGTTTGTTGCAGAATTGATAGTATTTTTGGGAATAATCAACAGCCAAAAATATTTTTTAATAACAAAAATACTAATTACTTTTGTAATGGCAATTGGAATGATATTAACTCCTATTTATTCATTATCTATGTTACGCCAAATGTTCTATGGATACAAGCTATTTAATGTTCCAAACTCTTATTTTTTTGATTCTGGTCCGAGAGAGTTATTTGTTTCGATCTCTCTCCTTCTACCAATAATAGGTATTGGTATTTATCCGGATTTTGTTCTTTCATTATCAGTTGACAAGGTTGAAGCTATTATATCTAGTTATTTTTATCGATAGTTTTCATGAATAAAAGAAAAAAGGAATTTCATTTTTTTTTTATTCTTCGTTGAAGTCTTTTTTTCTCTTAAGTTTCACTTAAGTAAAAATGAATTGGATTGTAATCAAATAGGGTTTTTGTCTTTGCGAGAACCTTTTGAATCAAGTAGTGTAGTGATTCAAATGGTTCTCGACTGTTTACATGAAGTTTTCTTCATGAAATTTTCCTATATTCTATTCTTATATTACTAGTAATTTGATTTCGGTTCATATGGAACTAGTTTCTATAGTTATATAGGCTGTTCCTATTTGTATTCGTCTCGGTCTGTAAAAAAAAAAGATTTGAAATTCAATTAGATGTTAATGTAAATTAAATGAACCATAACTATGTAACCCTATTCCTAATAAATTGACTCCAAAATAGCATATCCAAATTATAAGAAAGCCCAGAGAAGCCACAATTGCGCAATTTACATTTTCCCAATTTTTATTTGTTCGAGTATGTAAATAAATCGCAAATATAGTCCAAGTAATAAATGCCCAAGTTTCCTTTGGGTCCCAATTCCAATATGATCCCCATGCCTCATTAGCCCATACTGCTCCTGAAAGAATACCTATAGTTAAAAAGATAAATCCTAGACTAATAATACGATAACTCCAATGATCTAATTGTTGAATCAGTTGAGCCCTGTAATAATTTTTACAGGAAAAAAAAGAAGTGCTTAGTAAAACATTACTTTTTTGATTCATATATTTGATCTTGCCAAAGGAAAATGAATCATTTAAAAAATTATTGTTTTTATGAAAAGTCCTTATGACTTTTCGAAATGTAATGACTAAGAGAGCTACTGATAATAATGATCCACATAAAAGAGCTGCATAGCCCAATATCATCATACTTACGTGCATGATTAACCACTGTGATTGGAGAGCTGGTACTAATAATTCGGCTTGATGCATTTCATTTAAAAGACCTGAAGTAGCAAAGCCTTGGGTAAAAATGGTACTTGGCGCGGTTATTGAACTTAAACAATTCTTATGCTTTTTTAAATACGGAACCATATGAATAATGGAGAAACTCCATGAAAGAAAAATTAATGATTCATATAAATTACTTAATGGGAAATGTCCCGAATAAATCCAACGAGTGACTAATAATCCTGTTATAGAGAAAAAAGTAGCTATTATGCCTTTTTCTGACGAATCATATAGTCCTAGGATTTCATCGACTGATAAAGTTATTAAAGAAATTGTAATTACAATTGAAACGATCGAAAAAGATATATGAATTAATATATGTTCTAAAGTAGAAAATATCATCAAAATTCTTAAAAAAGTGGGTACAAAAACCAATTAATTATACGAAATTCAAATTCGGAATTGAATTCATTATAGGACTTATTGTATCTCTTTTACAAGATGCCATGCCGCCACTCGGACTCGAACCGAGATGCTCTAGCACTGCTTCCTAAGAGCAGCGTGTCTACCGATTTCACCATAGCGGCGTACTTCAAATAATAATAACCGATTTTTATCGAATCGTCGAGATTGAAGAATTCAATTCAATCCAATATCTTTTTTATTTTGATTGAATTAAGTTGAAATTGATGAGAAAAACTCGTGTCGTTTTAAAAGGTTCCAATTTCCCTAATAAATATTTATTTTTTTATCCTTATTCTTTTATTTATTATTTATTTTTATTATATTTTTAATTTGAAAATTCAAATTGAAGGTGTTTCAACTGAGTGGGTTTTCTTAGTTTATGTTCTCCGGAGATTGAAAATTGAGATTTTTGTAAATAGTTATGACTTCAATCCAACGATGTAACTCAAAAAAGTTCTTTCTCTTTTTCATTTTTTTTTTTTACTAATACAAATTCAACTAATATTAATTTATTTATTCCTAATTTCATTGATTTATCATTTATTTTATAAAATTTAAACAAAAAAAGTATTTTGTTGGATCACATCACAGCTCATCGCGAGGTCGAAGGAATTATGTAAATATTTTCGAATTTTGTATTAACTATTAGGTTGTTGTTTTTCTTGTAGAAAATTTCATTTAGGATTTATCAAACTAATTATATATTGCTTTTAACATAATTATATATTGCTTTTAACATCTTGTCTAAACTAAAAAAGTTTTTTTTTTATTTATGATAATTGCTACTAACCTACTTTAAATCAAAAAATTCTTTTGAAAAATTTAATTAGTAAATTAGAAAGATTGATCAATCTTCCGTTACAAACATAGGATCGGTCCAGTTTGGATTACTCCAAATTCACATATTATTCATATTATTATTCATATATGAATAATACTCACCTAAAAATTCGAATACCTAACTAAATGAAAAGAAAGGGACTTTAGAGTTGAAAGCAAGGGATAGCTATTATATAGTAATTCAAAAAATAATATATTGATTCAGAAAGTTGCAAAACAAGTTTTAAATTTAATCAATTAATTTGAACAACCCTTTGATTTTTCTTAAAAAAAAATCTTATATTTTCTTTTATATAGTCTAAATACTCAAAATCAAAGTTTTTTTCTTATTTTCTTTTCTAGTTTTTTATTTGAATATTGTGACAAATAGACCGATGGGGAAAATTAAGGATCCCCATCCAGAAATGATAAAACATATATTGAAAAAAGATGAAACCTTATAGACCATTTTCAGGTTAAGATAATTTAACCTACCGTTTGATTAGTTATTTGTCGCACAAAAAAACTTTTTGAATTCCCGGTCGAAAGAGACTTCGCTAACGAAAAAGCTTTCAACGCCGCCCAATAGGCCTTCTTTTTCCAAATATTTTTACAAATACGTTTTTTTGATATAGAAGTACGTTTTTTTGGAACTGCCATGAAAAATTTTTAAAAGTCATTAATTTCTCTAGTTGGATGTGAAAGACATCTATTGTTCAAACAATTCTATTTTTTTTTTTCAGATTCGGATATTGTATAGAATAAAAATTGAAAAACAAAAATACAAAAGTTTTTTTTTGTTTTTTGATATCCTTATTTGTTTATTCTTGTCCTGCTCTATTTACATATTTTATTACATAAATATACGTCGAAAGGTTTAAAAAGACAACCCTTCCCTACCTAATTCAAAATGACTTTTTTTTCTATTAATTGGTCAAGCTCAAAAGAGTGAGTATCCCTAATTAAAAAAATTAGAATGAAACTAGTAGCTAATCAAAACCAAAGGATACATGATTTTAGAAAAGTCATTTTAGTAATTCCCTTTTTCTTTAAGTCTATTTTTTTTTTCTGCTATGGAAAGAAAATGTTGGATATCCTAGTCTTTCATAATATCTCAGAGTTTTTCTTACAAAGAAAAATTTTTTTTATTGGAATGGAATAAAATCAATCAGTTTCACGATGAATTAGTTAATTATTATCACTAAACAAAGTCAAATTACTAGTAATTTGACTTTGTTTGGTAGGAGCAAGTTGGGGGCCAGCCTATTAGTCTATTCATACCAAAATTCAAGTTTCTATCAAAATCAAAATAAAGTAATGTATGAAGGACTCTATTGATAGAATTCTTTATCCTTGTTCTACAGATATAAATTATCGTATCGTAATATATCGTTAATCATAATAAATAACAATTATTTAGTTGAAATAATAATTCATTTTTTTTTCTATTTTCATAAAATAAAAATATTCCATTAAGGAATATTAAATTCCAATTTTTTGAAATTACAATTTAAAATAAAAAAAGCATTTTTATTTAATATTAACGTGGTCATATTCATACTATTTGACCAACTCTAACTTCTTGATTTTGGAAAGAAGAAAGATTCACAATAATTAAGAATAGAAAATTTTATTTAAGTTTTCCATATCTTGATTTTTTATTGAACCTAAAAAAAAATAGATAAGAGCCGCGGAATTGACTCAGAAATAATTAATAGAAATAATTAATTAAGAATAAAATAGTTTTTTATGGAATATACATATCAATATTCGTGGATTCTCCCTTTCCTTCCACTCCCGGTTCCTATGTTAATCGGAATGGGACTTCTACTTTTTCCAACGGCAACAAAGAATCTTCGCCGTATATGGGCTTTTCCTAGTATTTTTTTGTTAAGTCTCGTCATGATTCTTTCGATCTATTTATCTATTCATCAAATAAATAGAAGCTCTATCTATCAATATGTGTGGGCTTGGACCATTAATAATGATTTTTCTTTAGAGTTCGGTCACTTAATTGATCCACTTACTTCCATTATGTTAATATTAATTACTACTGTTGGAATTATGGTTCTTTTTTATAGTGACAATTATATGTCTCATGATCAAGGCTATTTAAGATTTTTTGCTTATATGAGTTTTTTCAATACTTCAATGTTGGGATTAGTTACTAGTTCTAATTTGATACAAATTTATATTTTTTGGGAATTAGTTGGAATGTGCTCTTATTTATTAATAGGATTTTGGTTCACACGACCTATTGCAGCTACTGCTTGTCAAAAAGCGTTTGTAACTAATCGTGTAGGGGATTTTGGTTTATTATTAGGAATTTTAGGTCTTTATTGGATAACAGGTAGTTTTGAATTTCGGGATTTGGTCGAAATATTAAATAACTTGATTTATAATAATGAGGTTAATCTTTTAGTTCTTACCTTGTGTTCCTTTCTTTTATTTGCCGGTGCGGTTGCTAAATCTGCGCAATTTCCTCTCCATGTATGGTTACCTGATGCGATGGAAGGGCCTACTCCTATTTCGGCTCTTATCCATGCCGCGACTATGGTAGCCGCGGGAATTTTTCTTGTAGCTCGACTTCTTCCCCTTTTTCTAATCATACCTTATATAATGAATTTTATATCTTTAATAGGCATAATAACAGTACTATTAGGAGCTACTTTAGCTCTTGCTCAAAAAGATATTAAAAGAGGTTTAGCTTATTCTACAATGTCTCAACTGGGTTATATGATGTTAGCTCTAGGTATGGGGTCTTATCGAGCCGCCTTATTTCATTTGATTACTCATGCTTATTCGAAAGCATTGTTATTTTTAGGATCTGGGTCAGTTATTCATTCAATGGAAGTTATTGTTGGATATTCTCCAGATAAAAGTCAGAATATGGTTCTTATGGGAGGTTTCAAAAAGTATGTACCACTTACAAAAATTGCTTTTTTAGTGGGTACACTTTCTCTTTGTGGTGTTCCACCTCTGGCTTGTTTTTGGTCCAAAGATGAAATTCTTAATGATAGTTGGTTATATTCACCAAGTTTCGCTATAATAGCGTGTTGTACAGCGGGATTCACAGCCTTTTATATGTTTCGGATCTATTTACTTACTTTTGAAGGACATTTAAACGTTAATTTCCAAAATTATAGTGGTCAAAAAAATAGCTCCTTCTATTCAATATCTCTATGGGGAAAAGAAGTCCTCAAAAAAAAGAATTTTCGGTTATTAACAATGAATAATAATGAAAGGACTTCTTTTTTTTGGAATAAGACATATTATGAAATTGATAGTAATGGAAAAAGACCTTTTATTACTATTCCCCATTTTGGTCCTCAAAAGACTTTTAGTTATCCCCATGAATCGGATGATACTATGCTATTTTCCATGTTTGTGTTAGGGCTATTTACTTTGTTGATTGGAGTCGTAGGAATTCCTTTTAATCAAGAAGGAGCTGCCTTGGATATATTATCCAAATTATTAACCCCGTCCATAAACCTTTTACATCCGGATTCAAATGATTCGTTCGATTGGTATGAATTTGTGACAAATGCAAGTTTTTCCGTGAGTATAGCTTTTTTAGGAATATTTATAGCATCCGTTTTATATAAGCCCCTTTATTCATCTTTAAAACATTGGAACTTACTAAATTTATTTGTTAAAAGAGGTCCTAATAGAATTCTGTGGGACAAAATAATATATGTGATATATGATTGGTCATATAATCGTGG